TTAATAAGTCAGATATTGTTATTCATGATATTGATCCGATTAAAGATCATCGAGAGCTAATTCATTCATTGAATTTAGCATTGAATTTCGAAGCGAAAGATTTATCATCTCTATGGGATTAAATCCCGAGTTATTGTGAAGTAAAAAAAACGATGAGATTATGGAAGTAAATATTCTTGCATTTATTGCTACTGCACTGTTCATTTTAGTTCCTACTGCTTTTCTACTTATCATTTACGTAAAAACAGTTAGCCAAAATGATTAATAAATTTGACCGAAACTTGACTTCTGAGTTCTTATCAATGGTTGAAGAAATCAAATGAAAAGGATTCCTATTTTGCGTTTTAAATGAAATGAACGGGCTATAATCGGCAGTATTCTATGAGATCTGATAGTAATGGTAAGAAAGAAAGATGAATCTTTCTTTCTTACCATTACTATCTATTAGTGTTATGTTATTGTAGTGTTTTGACTTTATAATTATAATAAAGATAATAAAACTGGAGGCTTAATATATACCCTATATCTGTGCAATATATGTAGCTATCAATTCCATATATGAAATTGACGTAGGACCCAATTCTCTATTTCTTTAATACATCTATTTATATTTTATTTATATTTATTCCGGTCAATCTGAAATAATCGTTTTACTGTTATAGAATACATTCCTCCACTAGAGTCCAATGGAATTTCGAAATGAAGATATTTTTATTTCCGAATTTAAATAATTTAAAATGTGTTGCATAACGATCTATAAAACAATTGATACAGTTGGATTCCTCAACTCAATTAGTAGTACTTCTAGAGTCCACTTCTTCCCCATACTACGAGTGAAAGGGAAAATGTAAAGACTACCATTAAAGCAGCCCAAGCGAGATTTACTATATCCATGTGAATTATGTCCCCTATCTTTATGATAGAATTATTCCATTATTACTCACTAATAATAGTGGAATCGACAGTGCAGAGTCAAAAAAGGATTATGACCGAACACTGTTGATAAACCAATAAAAAAAATGCATTTCTATAAAATGCCTATCTGGGCAAGACTAAACACAAGTAAAATACTCAATGACACCACAAAGGAATGTTACTATGAATTATGTATTAATAAAGATAAAGAATTATGTATTAATAAAGTCCATTTTTTGTTAACCTTCCTAAGTTCATAAGTAAAAAGCATAAATAGAGAAATAGCTATCTATTACATACTTCTATATTCCCATTTGATATAATCCGTATCCTCCCCACTGTCTCTGTGAAGCAATCGGGAGATAGTGTATTAGACTGTTAACGAGGCGTTTCCAAAAAATTCTTTTGGTGTTTTTTCCATAAATAAATTATTCATTACTATGGATTGAATATTGATTGCCCGAACACCCCGAAATTGTCGCGAGTCTATATATGTATATACATAAAGTATTTCCCACCCTTTCGAAAACTATTAATTTAATTAGACCGGCCGACCAATGGAATTCAAGACCCAATTAGTAGACATTCCATTAGTAGTAGAAGGGAATCTTGCCAGTCCGTCTATCATTCTAATCATTCTTTGAATCTACAATTCAAAGATTGGAAATCTTTTCCAAAATCCCCCGAACAGATGTTTCGACTTAACCAGGTATCAGGAGAAAATTTTGGCCAGTTATATCAGGAGAACAAGTTATATCAGGAGAACAGGATAAGAGATTTCAATTCTTTTGTTGATGAGGCGACACCCGGATTTGAACTGGGGAAAAAGGATTTGCAGTCCCCCGCCTTACCACTCGGCCATGCCGCCAAAACGATCCACAATATGTGAAATTTTTCTCTCTTGGGGTTGGGTTACTAAACTGACTTTTTCTTGCATCTTGAATATTTTTTTTCCTTAAAATTTTTATCCTAACAAAAAAAAAAGATTTAAAAAGAAACCCTTTCCCCTTTTTGATTGGATTTTGTTTAGCTCTTCGAGTAATTGTATAGTATCTCAAAACATACAATGCTTAAAAACTTTCCCTCACTTTTAATCAAATGTGGATTTTCAGTCACAAAAGCCGAAATTTATAACAAATTTGAACCATTAACTATTCGCAGACTGAGAATTCATGAATGATTCTTGGATTTTAATATCCAGTTTTGGTTGTCTAATAACATAACAAAATACAACTAACTAATCAGTGTTGGTGTTTTTGAATCAAAAAGCGTTCTCCATTTTAATTATAACAACAATTATGAGGATATGTAAACCCCCAAACAGAAATTTTTACACAGGGATATCTTGTTTATATATGTTGAATGGAATTATCCGTAAATTATCCTAATTTTTCATTGAGTATAAAATAGAAATTTTATTTTGATAGGGCGCGACTCATACTGTTTCCACTAGGAGGGCAAAGACGGATATAGAGATTAGGTATATCTGCACGTATTTAATGTTTAATAAATACAACCCAATCTCACTTCACAATTATACACTTCCCCATTGGATTATACGAATTCTACGAAAAAATAGGTAAAA